ATGAAAGTATCCTTGAGAAAGCATAGGATCTTCTGAAAAGAATTACAACACACTACTATAAGATGCTCTATTTTGACATAGAAATGTGTTCGCTCAAGAAAGACTCCAGAGGATGTTGATCGTAAATAAGAAGACTGTTTACGAATAAATAGGAATAAATATTCGCATTCATATACATAAGAATTATATAGGAACCAAAGGAATTTTTTCTTTCTTTTTGAAAAGGCGTAAATTAATTTCTTTGAAGTAACGAGACTATTCAAATTATGATATTCGTGGAAAAGAAATCGCAATAAATGCAAAGAAGGAACATCCTTGATCCAGCATTGAAGTACTTGAACCAAGATTTCCAGATGTATGGGATGAGGTATTAGTAGATCTGACACATAATTCAAATGTAAAAATTTGTCCTCTAAAAAGGGAAATATTGAATGAATAGATCGTAAATTCTGATATTTTAGTATTTTTTTTTCTTCAGAAGATTCAGAAAAAGATACTAATTGCGACGAGAATGGAATTTCCAGAATGACTCCAAAACCTTCTGATACCATTTGAGAAGAAAAATGAGAAGAAAAAAAATTCTTGTACTCCAAAAATTCTTTTTTGTTAGAATCATTAAACGAAGAAATAAAAAAATTCTGTTGATACATTTGAGTAATTAAACGTTTCACAAGTACTAAACTAGATTTATTGTCATAACCAATAATTTCCACGGGTTCGTAAAAAATCAAACTATTGAAGTTATGATCATGAGCAAGTGAGTAAATATACTCCTGAAAGAGTAGCGGATATAGGAAGTTTTGTTGCCGAAATCCATAAATTTTGCCATTTACGTACATTTATACTGATGAAAACAAAAAAGGGAGTCGCTTCTTGTGTTATTGTTATTAAATGATAACATAGTGCAATATGGTCAGAACGGCGTATGTGTATTGTATATTATACGTAGTATATTCTTTATACTTTTATACTATACTAGAATATACTATACTATACTAGAACTATAAATAACACTGTAGTATATTAGTGTATTATTAGTATATACAGTAATATACAGTATTACACTACAGTAATACAATTACATTACATTTTTTTTTTAGATATCCTTTATTATAAAATATTATAAAATTATATACTTTATTTTTATTATTATTATATAATATATAATTATAATATTTATATTATATTATATATATTATATAATTATATGTATATATACAATATACATATTTATTAAATATTTATTAAATATTTATTATATATACATACTGTTATATTTATATTGATTGTGATGTAAATAACGTAATGGTAAAAAGATTATATAGATTATATAAAAGTTAAGAACAAATAAAGAATATATACCCCGGAGACAGATAGCCCAATCAACAGATCTTTTTTCTTTCCCTTTCTATACAATCGGATTTATTGTTAATATAACTAGAATAACAATAAAAGAAATAAAGAAAATATAAAATAACAAGAAGAAAAATAAGGAAAAGGTATAAAATCTTTTATTTTCGCAACCCGATCGCTCTTTTGACCTTGGAATAAATTTTTTTTATCAGTATACTATTTCTTAGTACACATCTGTCTTAAATTTAAAATAAAGAATAATTAGGATTCAAGAAAAAAAAAGAATCAATGGTCCACTCACAATTAACAAGAGAACCTTTTCCCGCATCAGGCACTAATCTATTTTTAACGTCTAATTAGATCGGGTCTTAATTCAAATTAATTTAAATTAAGAAGATAAGCTCGTTACTTTTTCGTCTTACTCGAATTGGAGCCATAAGGCTCTATCCATTTATTCACTAGACCCAACTAGAATTCTTATGTTATATTATGAGTATTAAATTTTTTTATGATTATTTTATTTATTAAAATTATATTTCATATTTAACGACATGCTCTTTTTTCCATTCATTACCTTTCAGGATCAGTCGCGTTCTTATAAACTCTACCAATAGTCTTGACGAATTCCTTCCTTCATCCAAATGTGTAAAAGATCATAGTCGCACTTAAAAGCCGAGTACTCTACCGTTGAGTTAGCAACCCGGATCTATATGATGTGTAGATATGATCAAAATAAAATAATAATAATAAAAAAAAAAAAAAAATAAATAAAAATCAATGGAATTGAACTGCACAACTACATCAAAACATGTAACTAGGAAGAAAACAAATCTAAACAACAAAATATCAATAGGATCCGGTTCAAAAAACAAGAGATTCAAAATAGAATTGGCAAATTGACAAACCACAAAAATTTTTCCAATTTTTTATTTAGTTAAAATACATTTTGTATAAAGTATAAAATACGGAAGAGGAAATACAGCAAACCCATCCATTTTACTAAAATGAAGGAAAATGCTAATAGGGAGTGGAAATAAAAAGATCTATTTATCTACGAGATAATTATATCTGTTCGATACGCCATTGTCAATATGAATGGACTTTTTATAAAAAAAAAAATATTAATATTTAATAAATTAAATAAATAAAATAAAATATAAAATATTATAATATTATAAAATATATTAAAATATAAAATATATAAATATTAGTAATATAATTAATATTAATATAATATAAATAAAATATAATATAATTATAAAATATAATATAATTATAATTAAATTAATATAATTATAATTAAATATAATATTGTATTGGATATTGAATATTATTAGATATTGGATTAGCACAACACAAATGATAAATAAGAGATTTGAGCGTAAAAAATAAGGTAGATATAAAATATAGAAAACAAAATAAAAATATCAGGTTTCCTTAATCAAAAAATAAATAAAGGTACAATACAAATACAAGAAGAAAGATTACCCCCCCCCAACAAGGGGGGGGGGTTCCACAACAAGAAAAAAAGAAATAAAATAAACTAAATTAAGTAAGAATAAGATAAGATAGAACAAGAAAAGAACAAACTTTGAATAAAGAATTACACAAGGATAGGTACTAAGGATAGGTACTAGCTTTTTCTATTCATGACTTTTATTCTGATCAAAATAAACTCGAAATTCTTTATTTAAAGAGTTCTGCCTTCCTTAAAATATTATGAACAGTTCCTGTGGGTTGAGCACCCTTTTCAAGGAAATATAGAATAGCAGGAACATTTAAATAAGTTTGATTATTTATCGGATCATAAAAACCCACTTTTCGAAGATCTCTTCCTTCTCTTCGGGATCGAACATCAATTGCAACGATTCGATAGATGGCTCATTGGGATAGATGTAGATAAAGGATGCCCCCCCTAGAAACGTATAGGAGGTTTTCGCCTCATACGGCTCAAGAAAAGATGATTCGAAATTCTATAATTCTATTCTATATACTATATATTCTATAATTATACTATTTATACTATATTTATCTATACTATATTACTATATTATATCTTTACAGAAAAAAATCTTTACAGAAAAAAAAAATCTCAGTCGTACTCCTAACTCAAGTTGGATAGTTTTAAAAGAGTTCCAAAGGAAATCTTTATAATTTATTGAGCTGTCTCTAACTTCTTTTTTTGTCTCCTTTAGGATCTATTTTTTTTTTTGCTCATTCTGATCCAATTGTTGAGACAAGTGAAAATAGTATTTACTTGTTCCGGAATTCGTTGTCTTTGCTTTACGATTTGTGAAATCTTTGGGTTTAGACATTACTTTGGTGATCCTTACTCCTTTTCAAAAAGGCAGCAACATACCTTTTTTTTTTATATGGAAAAAAGAACAATCATACGAAAGATTGATTTCTTTGTGATACACTTTTGATCAAAACAGTTTTAAAATTTCGACAAATTTGACTTTTTTTTTTTTTTTTCAAACTTGTTAAAATTTTAACCTCTCCATTTATATATTCTATTGATGATCTATTTACTAATTATCTATTTACAAAGTTGGTCTAACTTATTGATTGTCACTAACCCTAGATTATTCTCCCGATAAAGAAATCAATCGTTTTTACTCGAGCTCCACCATATGCTATACCATTAGTCTTTTTATTTACCAACCTAAGGCAAATGAAATTAGGTTCCTAGCAGGACAAACTATGTCGAGACAAGAGCATCTTCATTCCTATAGAAAATGATGGATGGCAAAATCCACAGCCAATCATGTCCTTCAAGTCGCACGTTGCTTTCTACCACATCGTTTCAAACGAAGTTTTACCATAACATCCCTCTCCCTTGATTTTTATTTTGAAGCGTATGCAATTGATTCAATATGGAATCATGAATAGTCATTGGCTGAACCGATATATAATAATTCACACTTACCTATCCATAGATAGATAAGTTTTTGTCCGAAAAGGATTTCACTTAAATTAACCCCATATTTTATCATATGAAGAAAATCACATGAAAAAAAAATCTTTTATTTTTACTTTTATTCAAATGAAAAAGAAATCCTCATGAATGGCTAAAGATTTTCAGCTACTTAAACTAATTATAAAAACTATAACTATAGTAACTTTATACTAAACTAAATATTTCATTTCAATATTCAATAAAAAATATTAAATTAAATATTATATTATTAAATATTTTAATATTTTTTGAATGAAAAGAAAGATATGATTCTAAGAATCATTATTAAATTTCAGAATAAAGGATTGGATCACATTGTATCCAACGTTAAACAGAAAAATTTTTAATTCCTTAATTTGAATTTAAATTCTATTTAAATAGAGAAGAATCCCTCGTTTATGATGAATAACGACCTGGGACGGAAGGATTCGAACCTCCGAGTAACGGGACCAAAACCCGTTGCCTTACCGCTTGGCCACGCCCCATTTTTCTTTTTTTCTAAGAAAACCTAAGCTCAATATTGATTATTCGTCAATAACCAACCAAAATAAATATAGGACATGTTGTCCCTAGTATTCAACACATGTAGATATAGAATAAAAAAGATTCATTGATCATTACATAAAATTCAATTAAGATATTGTATGAAAGTAGAATTCCTTATATTCTAAGTATTTTAATTTAACTTGATTGTAGAATGTAAGGAAGTATTTTTGATTGAGGAGAGGTAAAAGAAAAAGAAGAATTTTTTTTATCTTTTATCCACCTTTTTTATTTTTATCTCATAAAAACAACTCAATCAAATCTGATAATTTATTATCATTTCTATTTCATTTTAAAGAACAAGAAAAAAATGTTTGTTATGTTTAATACTTTTAGTTTAATCTGTATCTGTCTTAATTCTAACCTTTATTCGAGTAGTTTTTTCTTCGCCAAATTACCCGAGGCTTATGCCTTTTTCAATCCAATCGTAGACGTTATGCCAGTTATCCCTGTACTCTTTTTTCTATTAGCCTTTGTTTGGCAAGCTGCCGTAAGTTTTCGATAAAAAATGAATCTCTATTCAATTTATATTCGTGATTTCTTCGATAAAAAAAGGTGATATTTTGATTAAAAAAATAAATAAGATCGGATAAGTCTGACATTAGGAACCCTCGATTAAAAAAGCTAAATTCTGGTATTTTATATTGTATATTGATATATTGAATTTAATTTTAAATTTTAATAAGGGAGCGATGATTTTTGATCAGCTTATTTCTTCCTTTATTCTAACCTTCTCTTTCTAAGATCCCATACAATATCTAATTATAGATATGACAATAAATTTTTGTTAACGAAAAAATCCGAATCTTATTACATTAGTATTACATTAGAAATAAATTTGTGAAAATGAATTTTAAAAACTTACTTTTTTAATCTTTAGAGTGCCATATCAAAATAATGTAAATATATTAATGTATCGCGTGTGTCGTAAAATAGGTGATCTATTTCCTTTTTCAAATAAATGATATTATTTATCTTGGAGATTGTGTAATGCTTACTCTTAAACTCTTCGTTTACACAGTAGTAATATTCTTTGTTTCTCTCTTCATCTTCGGATTCTTATCTAATGATCCGGGGCGTAATCCTGGGCGCGAGGAATAAAAAAAGAGATGATATTCGTTTTTAGTTTTTCATAGGTAAATCTATCAATAAATGGAATAGATACTAGATAAAGAAAGATAAAAATTTCATAAAAATAAAAGAAAATTAATAATAAAAAATAAAAAATTCTTCAAAATTATAAAAATTCAAGTGATCGGGTGGGTCGGAGAGAGGGGGATTCGAACCCCCGGTGCGAAAAATTCGTACAACGGATTAGCAATCCGACGCTTTAGTCCACTCAGCCACCTCTCCCCATTCAAAAATTAAAGTTTATCGTGTGATGTGACACGTGAAGCCAAGATTGAGAAAAATTTTTATTTTCCTTCTTTTTTATTAATTATAAGATTAAGTAATCTAAAAAAAAAGTAATGTAATCATTGTATATAAGAATATAATTAAGAATATAATAAGAATATATACTTCACTTCTTTCATTTTAAATGAAATTCGAACAATAACAATAGATAAAAATCTAATAACTAAAATATAGAAAAAGTGTAATAAAAACACATAAAAAAATGGATAAAGTGTCAGATATCCACGAATTTGATCAGTAATTAAATTTTTATAATGAGTCGAAACAGATTTATACATATAGAAAGAATACTTTATTTCTTATTTCTTTGATTTTGTACAAAGGGTTCATTTACCCGGCCTGGTTAAGTACTGGCCGGGCCAGTACTTCTTTTGTTCCAACGAACAAAACAATTTTTTTTTTTTATATTAAATCAAAATTCTTATCGAAACAAGAAGAGATATTTTGATTCCCATTATTAGTTATTAGAAATAGTGTTAGATTCTAATATATGGATTTATATAGATTATCTTATAAATTCTAGAAATTATCTATAATCCAGATTAATATATATTAATATTATTAATTTTAATTTCTATTTATTAATATTATTAATATTTATTATCTTAATCTTATTTCTATATACTATATATATTTATACTATACTATAATTTCTATCTATTTCTATATACTATATATATTTATACTATCTATATTTCTATCTATTTCTATATACTATATATATTTATAGTATCTATATTTGTATCTATATTTCTATCTATTTCTACATACTATATATATTAATATATTATATATTTATTATAATTTATTATATATTTATTATATATTTTTATTATATATTTTATATTATTTATTATATACATTAATATAATACATTAATATAATATATACATTAACATTATTATTATTTATATATTTTATATATTATATATTATATTTTTATTATAAATATAAAATATAATTTTCTTTTATTTTCTTTCAAGCCCGCGTCAGAACAAAATACATGTCAATGCTGGAATTTTAATGATTCTGATGCTATCTTTATCTTGACTGTGTCTCATTACTTTTTTGTCCAAATAGTGTTGGACAAATGGTCCATTCATATCCAATAATGAATATGTAGCGGGTATAGTTTAGTGGTAAAAGTGTGATTCGTTCTATTAACAACTTCAATAGTTAAGCGGTCTTTCCATTTTTTATTTTTCATATTCAGATCAAAAACTTTATTT